GAAGATCGAATTAGGTTTAAACAGTGGAATCGGTCTTTCACTACCAATCACAAATTTCATATTGAACGCACTCCTTATACTGAAAATTATGATCAAGGGTTACTCTATCAACCACCGTCTATTTCAAAGATTACTGCTGAAACATTTTTAAAATATAAAAAATATAAAAAGTACGTATCGTCCCACGAATTAGTAAATTAGAAAAAATATTATTTTGTACAGAATAACAAGGGGCAAGTCAATCTTCATAAATTTCATCGTAAATGTGAAATACTTATACAAATAACAAATAAAAATGCGGGAGAGAGAAAAAAGATGCAGGGTCCTTTGTCTGCTTGGCTGGTCACACATGGGCTAGTTCATAGATCTTTGGGTTTTGATTACCAAGGAATAGAGACTTTACAAATAAAGCCCGAGGATTGGCATTCCATTGCTGTCATTTTATATGTATATGGCTATAATTATCTGCGTTCCCAATGTTCCTATGACGTAGCACCGGGCGGACTGTTAGCTAGTGTATATCATCTTACGAGAATAGAGTATGGTATAGATCAACCAGAAGAAGTATGTATAAAAGTATTTGCCCCAAGGAAGAATCCTAGAATTACGTCTGTTTTCTGGGTTTGGAAAAGTGCGGATTTTCAAGAAAGGGAATCTTATGATATGTTGGGGATCTCTTATGACAATCATCCGCGTTTAAAACGTATCTTAATGCCGGAAAGTTGGATAGGGTGGCCCTTACGTAAGGATTATATTGCCCCCAATTTTTATGAAATACAAGATGCTCATTGAATAATAAGTTCAGTGCTACAACTCCCGAGATTCAAGGAATATTTTAACGTTCTCTTATAGATCACCCGAGTCATTGAAGTCTCATTTATATTATTATGGAATTATGGATATAATTATTATGGATATAAAAAAACTAAATAAAAAAAAGACAATACAATTAGGGATTCGTTGAATTATCAATTTTTGAAGATATTTAGTTCGGACGAGCCGAGCTAATAGGATGAGCTAAAGGAATTCTGTATCATGAACTTTGTACCGCGCACATCCCTATCCCTTAGATGAGGTATAAAAAGTCACATAGGAGGGAATGAATAAATAGAATATGAAATAAAATTCAAAGAAATGAAAGAGGATCGGATTTTATTTGTACTGTATTTGAAATGAATCTTGGGTATTCCCACTCTTAAACTCCTATAGACTATACTTTGAAGTCTTTTAACTAACTAATTTACCCTTTCGAACCTATCGGAAGTATTAACATTCTTTTTGACCGGGAGGAGAAAGATTGTGAACAAATAAAAAAGAAGAGGAAAGATAATCTAATTTTTTTCTATTACCCACTTTATCATATATATACTCTTTACTCATTTCAAATTACTCATTTAAAGGCTATATCTTCAGACACCCAAATGGATAAGTATTATGTATCATGATCTATACTATTACTGAATATGTATGTCGATCTATATCTATATCAATTTATTTATATAAATTGTGGAATAGATACTCATACACAATTAATCATGTGTCAGGAACCAGATTTGAACTGGTGACACGAGGATTTTCAGTCCTCTGCTCTACCAGCTGAGCTATCCCGACCATTTTCGGCGCGTCGTCTTCCTCATTTTACTAAACGACTTGGGTCTATGTCAATTAAAAAAAGACGAAAAATTATTCTCTAGAATGTTTTTTTTATCTTTAAAATAAAAAGAAAACTTCGTAAGTTTAAGTCCGAGTAATGATTTGGATTGTTAATCATTCCAATTTACAAGGGGGATTCCTTGTTTTGCTCAAGGATGTTCATTTGTATGTGTATCATATCTATATCTATCACAAGACTTGTGAAAAGAAAACAAAATTAAGCGCGGAAAGAATCGAATGACTGAGAAAAATAACGAATTTTGAACCGTTAATGAAAGGAGAGAATAGCATAAATAATTAGGAAGTCAAACGAGCCTTTTTTGGGGATAGAGGGACTTGAACCCTCACGATTTCTAAAGTCGACGGATTTTCCTCTTACTATAAATTTCCTTGTTGTCGATATTGACATGTAGAATGGGGCTCTATCTTTATTCTCGTCCGATTAATCAGTTATCTATCAGACTATGGAGTGAATTATTTAATCAATTAATATTCGACCCTTTCTGAATCGATTCAAAAAATTATTTCTATTTTATTGCATTTTTTCATATAAATATTATAAATAGAAAAAATAGAAATAAATAAAAAAAGTACAGATTCGGGCCATCATTAATTATTTGAGAGAGCTTTTTAGTACGTGTATGTATGTACATAGGGTTACCCTTTACTTTATCCTTTCTGGAGTTTTGAAGGAAGGATTCCTTTTACTCTACTAATTCACCCCCGTTTGTTAGAACAGCTTCCATTGAGTCTCTGCACCTATCCTGTTTTATCAGGATTTGGCTCAGAATTGCCCATTTTTAATTCCAGGGTTCCTCTGAATTTGAAAGTTATCACTTAGTAAGTTACCATACCAAGGCTCAATCCAATTAAGTCCGTAGCGTCTACCAATTTCGCCATATCCCCCCTTTTTTTGTTTTGAGATTAAGATCTTATTATTATGCCATTCCTTTTTTTTTTTTTCATTTATATTCTACTGAAAGGGTTGAAGTCATTAAATCATGATTCCTATAAAAATCAAAGTCTTTCCTCTTATTTTATTTGATTTCTTGTCTATCCTCTTCCATCTCTATTGGGACCTATATTTGGTTTTGGTTGGTCTAATCAGAAATGATTCTATCATTTTTGTATCCGCAATTCAATATAGATGTATATATACCACATTTATTATATAATAATATATGCCTCTCTTCCTCTCATTTTTCTCGTGCAATTTGGAATACTCGAATGGTCTATTCTTTTATTTATTTTTCTATATTCATATTAATTCTGAATAACTAAGAATGAAAAGTTAATAGCTAAGATTCCAGTAGTTTACTAAATTACTATTCATATACAATTTCTGTTATGCGAGCCTGCTTAGCTCAGAGGTTAGAGCATCGCATTTGTAATGCGACGGTCATCGGTTCGACTCCGATAGCTGGCTTTTCTCTATTTGTTTGATTTTTCACATGATTGATAATGTCTTTTTTTTTTATTTTAATTATTTTAATCAAAGGATATTGAAAGGGCTTCTTCCCCCTTTTTTTCTTTTCTTTCCAAGGGTCGTCGATTATTATGTGTTAGGTTAGGAACTTCCAATTATGAATAAAAGTTAGAGTAGTTAAATCTCTGCAGAACAAATAAAGAACAAGAAAAGGACCTTTTTTTTTCTATAAACATTATTTTTGTATATACAAAATATATACAAAAAAGCCGGATATTTCTAAAATCCATTTCATTATTCTTTGTAGTATAATACTTCAGTAGATTTTTACTCTTTTATTTATTATATTTATCCTTTAATTCAAGTTCAGTTTTAATTTAGGTTTATGAAATTTTAATAAAATAAGAAAAATAAGGAGTCTTTATGTCACGTTACCGAGGGCCTCGTTTCAAAAAAATACGTCGTCTGGGGGCTTTACCGGGGCTAACTCGTAAAAAACCTCGCAAGCTTAGAAGTAGAAATAAACCGCACTTCAATAGAAAATCTCAATATTCTATTCGTTTAAAAGAAAAACAAAGATTGCGTTTTCATTATGGTCTTACAGAACGACAATTACTTACATACGTACGTATCGCCGCAAAAGCCAAAGGGGAAAAGGGTCCAGTTTTACTACAATTAATTGAAATGCGTTTGGATAACATCCTTTTTCGATTGGGTATGGCATCAACTATTCCTCAAGCCCGCCAATTAGTTAACCATAGACATATTTTAGTTAATGGTCGTATAGTAGATATACCAAGTTATCGCTGCAAACCCCGAGATATTATTACAGCGAAGGATGAACAAAAATCTAGAGCTATGATTAAAAATTATCTTTCTTCAGACCCCCAGAAGAAAAACAAATTGCCAAAACATTTGACTCTTTACCCATTAGAATATAAAGGATTGGTCAATCAAGTAATAGATAGTGATCAAGTAATAGATAGTGATCAAGTAATAGATAGTGATCAAGTAATAGATAGTGATCAAGTAATAGATAGTGATCAAGTAATAGATAGTGATCAAGTAACAGATAGTGATTGTGTCGACTTTAAAATAAATCAATTGCGAGTCATAGAATATTATTCTCGTAAGACTAAAATCTAACTAAAACAGACAAGTTTGCTCCCTGTCGCCTAAGTAAAGAGACCGGCGGTAAGGGTTTGATCGGGTGATTTTTTTCCCATTCATATATCATAGAATGGTATGATATTTTCATTCCTTGTCCATTCTTTCCAGCATTTTCTGTACGGTATAAATTAGGAATATAAAATATATATCAAGAAAAGGTCTAACTTTTGGAATAAAGGTATCCATTATTATGTGATTTGATACATTGCGGTCAGTAAGATTGATAAATTAGGTGAAGGTACGGAAAGAGAGGGATTCGAACCCTCGGTACGAATAACTCGTACAACGGATTAGCAATCCGACGCTTTAGTCCACTCAGCCATCTATCCCAATTTCAATTGGATAATCACTATGTTACATTACACAAAAAGCAAGGCTTGAAAAAAAGCCCTTTTTCTTTCTATTTCTCTTTTTTTATCTCTTTTTATTACTTTCGTAATAACTTTATTATATATATTACTTTTATATCACTTAATTTATTAATATATATAATTTTTATTAAAATATAAAATATATAGAATAGAGAATTTTGATAATTCTAATAATTCTAAATTCTATTATATAGTTTTATTTTAGAATAAGATTCTAGAATTATTCTATTATAGTTTTAGTATATAATAAAACTAGAAATATATAAAAATAGAAAACTTTCATTAGCGGTTCTTCTAATTTCATTTTAATAAAGTTAAGGGTTATAAAAAGATATCTCCAACAAAATATTACAATCAACTAATCACTATATATCAATATT